TTTTATAAAATAATAAAAATCTCAAAATATTTAATTCTATTTTTTTCTTATTTCTTATTAATTTAATAAAAAAATAAAGTAAAAGCGGGTAGCGGGAATCGAACCCGCATCGTTAGCTTGGAAGGCTAGGGGTTATAGTCGACGTTGATTCATCATTTTTAACGTCTCTAATTCAAAACTGAACGTGAAACTTTGGTTTCATTCGGCTCCTTTATGGAAGATGTATAAATTCCTATATTAAGACATGAACGAAAAAAAAAATTCCACCCATAACATCTATGTCAGCTTTTCTGTCTGAATGTATTCAGAACAACCCGCTTTCTAGACGATCCCTATAGAAAAGAGGGGGATTATATTATAACAACCTTTCTAGTTACTTCGTTCTCTATTTCTATGTGAGAGAATCCTTAGGAAAAGCATTTTGTTTCTACCGAGCTAAAACAATTTGTCGATGTCTCTAGTAAACCAAAGTCATTGTTTAATAGCCATTTTGCTTCAATTTCCGTAATACAAATTCCAAATTAAAGATTTAGTTACGATTAGAAAGCCACTTTCTATCTTTATCCATGGATCCTTTACTCATACTTATTCAATTAGAAGTATTGATCTAATAAAAAAAAAAATTATGTTTCGTAATCTCATAATCCAATTTTTCAATTTTTAATTGATTCTTGGATACAAATCACGAGAATGTATATTCTTCCTCGAATTTTTCATTGAGAGGTAAAGGATTAAATCCTTTTAAGAAATAAAGTTTTTGGTCGGAATGAAATATTAATCAAACCGAAAGACCCCTTAACTATATAAAGGATTATAGAACGAATCACACTTTTACCACTAAACTATACCCGCTACAATCCGATTATTGTATATAAATGAACCTTTTGTCGAACAAGAAAATGGGTCGTAATAAAAAGTTAAAAGAGTAAAAAGAAAGGATAGGATCATAAAATAATCATGAAAATTAGAACGTTTACGTGTTGTATCAGAGAACCCAATGAGATTCGGAAAAGAGAATTCATTAAATTTCAATAACTAAAACTAAATAACAAGTGTTTTTTTGCCGGAGGTTTTTGACCTAGACGTCTCGACAAAACTACTTAAGCCATAACATACATGAAAATGTATTGTGCAAGAATCCACAGTTCCCTTTTTGTTATTTATTTACTTTACTAAAATAAAAGGAATAAAGAAAATAAAGAATAAATATAAAAAATTAAGATAAGAAACGACACTTTGATTCGATATCATTTGATTCTATATCATAGAAATCAAAAGAGTTTTTTTTTTTTTTTCCAATCGTAATAACAAGCAAGTATTTTAGTTTTCAAATAAAAAAAAATGATTTATGATTCGTTGGAACAATAAATGGCGGGCCCGGCCTGGTCAGTACTTAGCCGGGCCGTGGAACTAAAAAGCACTCTCGGATGAAAAAAAAATATTATGAAGGGCTCTTTCAATCCTTATTTTTTATAATGTAACATAGTATTATCCTTTTTCAATTGGGAGGAGAGATGGCTGAGTGGACTAAAGCGTCGGATTGCTAATCCGTTGTACGAGTTTTTCGTACCGAGGGTTCGAATCCCTCTCTTTCCGTTTTTGTTGATGACTTGGTATTTTCTTTCGAATTTTTCGCGAGCTCTTTTTATTTTTAATAGTTAAAAATGTGTAATAGATAAAATCCTACTAAGAATAAAATCAAGCAAGGAAAACCTTATCTTTTATTCTTCACGTCCAGGATTACGTCCTGGATCATTAGACAAGAATCCGAAAATAAAGAGAGAAACAAAGAATATCACTACCGTGTAAACAAATAGTTTGAGAGTAAGCATTACATAATCTCCAAGATTTTTTTTAGTAAAAAAGAGAATAGATTCTCCGTTTTTATACCGCATACCCTACTATTTTGATTTTTTATTTTGACACCAAGAAATAAAGTGGGGTGATCCAGATTTTTCGCGGTTGTACAAGAATTTCAATATTTGAATTGAGGGTGTAAGACTTATCTGATCTTATCAATTCTTTTCTTTGAATTTTTTTTTTTCAATAAATCATGAATTTGTCTAGACATTATTAAATTAAAGATATCATCGAAAACTTACAGCAGCTTGCCAAACAAAGGCTAAGAGAAAAAAAAACAGGGGTATTACTGGCATAACATCTACGATTGGATTTAAAAAAGCGTAGGCCTCGGGCAATTTGGCGACGAAAAAACTACTTGAATAAAGAGCAGAATTAAGACAGATACAGATCAAACTAAATATATTAAGCATAACAAACATTTTGTTCTTGAGGATAATTGTATTTTATTTATTTTGATTGAGTTATTAATAAATTGAGTTTTTTATTATTTTATTATTATAAATATGTTATTATTCATAGAAAAGAAAAATGAATAAAAAGAAAATTAAGATAGACCAAAAAACTTTCTTTGATTTGAACTCACCCAATCAAAAATCCTTCAATTCTCAAATCAAAAGAGAATAGAATAAACCATACTTTCATACAATATCTTAATTGAATTATATGTAATGATCAATAAATTCTGTTTAATTCTACGTCTACATGTATAAAAATTCTAGTAATCTATTTTATAGATAATAGATATTTAGACTTGAGTTGACGAACAACCAGTACCAATATTAGTGTTTATTAGTGTCGACTAGAAATGGGGCGTGGCCAAGTGGTAAGGCAACGGGTTTTGGTCCCGCTATTCGGAGGTTCGAATCCTTCCGTCCCAGAACATACCTGACCCACGATCATTTTATTAATCTATAATTAATCTATAATAAAAAATAAAATATATATCTATATCATAATCTATATCATAATAAAATATATCAAAATAAAGATTGTCTTTTCGACCAGTCTTCTGTTTAAGAGTATAATATTGTTATAGAATGTGATTCTTATTTCTTTTTTTTTTTTTTTTTTTTTATTAATCATATCTTTTTCAAAAATTTAATCGAGTTCAAATAACACGCATATGAAACTAAATTTTGATTTGTTAAATATTACTGATTTTACAATATGAAATATGAAAAAATAACAACCTAAATCTTCAATCTTTCCTTACATCAGTCTTTTTTTTTTATTAATCATTGATGGTTTAATCCAATATGGATTTATCTTTCTCTTAATGATGATAAAAAGCGAATGGTACTTACTGTAAAACCGTATGCAAATAATGATATAGGGTAGGAAACTATTCAATCAATTAAATCTTTTTAATGATTTCTTATGAGTTCTTGGTACTCTAAGAAGTGTGAAATTGTTGAATTTATCCTATCACGTTACTTGAAGATAGAGATTCAAAATAACTTGTTTATTCGTGTTTATTTATTCATGTTATGTTAGTTATAATTCAATCATGTTATGTTAGTTATAATTAAAAAAAATTATAAACAATGGGGTTAAATTGATTGAATTCTTGTTGAGACTTCGTCATACATTATCCATTCTTCATATAGAAGAAAAAAGTATAGATTATTATGTACCGACCGAACCGATGATTATTCACGATTCCATAATTGAATCAATTACATACTGGTTCCAAACTGAAGGAATGTTATGGTAAAACTTCGTTTAAAACGATGTGGCAGAAAGCAACGTGCGACTTGAAGGACATGATCAGCTGTGGATTCTTACATCCACCACTTTTTTATATTATATAGGAACGAAAGTGCTCTTGGCTCGACATCATTTGTTCTGTTCCACTGGAACCCTCATTTTTGAGAGTGTTGCCATGTAAATAGTACACGATGGAGCTCGAGTAGAACGTATTGATTAATTTCTCAAGGGCAAGAATCTAAGGTTAGTATCGATCAATAAATTGGAACAACTTCGTAAGTATATTTTAGATATATAAATCTAAAGGATCCAATTCGATAAAATTAAAAAGTTAATTTTGTTGGAATTGGTAAAACTCTTTTGATCAAATCAAAAGTAAAGTGTATTACGTAGGAATCAACCATTCATACGATTCTTTGATAGAAAGAAATCACAAAAAATGGTATGTTGCTGCCGTTTTGAAACGATTTAAAGATCACCGAAGTAATGTCTAAACCCAATGATTCAAGGCAAAGATAAGGATCCTGGAACAAGGAAATACCGTTTTCAATTGTCTCAACAACCAGATCATATTTAAGAATCAAAATAGATTCTAAAGGAGACAGACAAAAAGGGTTAGAGACCACTCAATAAATTTAATACCTAAAAGGTTTCTTTTGAGTTATTTGAGAGTTATTCAACTTGAGTTATGAGGATACAAATAATTTTTTTTTTTTTTTTGGGGGGGGGGGGGACTAAGAAAAAGTATTTAAACTAAAATCAATAATATAATGAATTTGATGATTTTATGGATCTATTTGATATTATGATTCTATACATAGACATAATTTAGAATTTTCTCGAGCCGTACGAGGAGAAAACTTCTTATACGTTTCTAGGGGGGGAGTATTGTTCATCTATCCCAATGAGCCATTTATCGAATCGTTGCAATTGATGTTCGATCCCGACGAGAGGGAAGAGATCTTCGTAAAGTGGGTTTTTATGACCCGATAAAGAATCAAATCTATTTAAATGTTCCTGCTATTCTATATTTCCTTGAAAAAGGTGCTCAACCTACAGGAACTGTTCATGATATTTCAAAAAGGGCGGGGGTTTTTACGGAACTTCGCCCTAATCAACAAATAAAATTCAATTAATGAAATAAAAAAAATGTGGATGATTTGTATATAGCCTTGTATAACCTTTTTGTTTCTTTGCTATTTCCTCTTTTGTTCTATTTATATCATACTAAATTTATTATTGTTACTATAAAAGAGTGTCTTTTATAACGACAAAAATCTATTTCTATTTTATTGATATAAATTTTATTGATATATATAAAATAGATAGAAAAAGATTAAGTGAATAAATAAATGAAGTAATCGGGTCTATAAATAAAAAATTTTGAGATTACTGTCAATGAGTTAAGGAACAAATAAAAAGACACAAAGGATTTCACTTGCTTATTTTAGTGAATAAACCTCATTTTTTTACTTAATTTATTTTTCCACCAATATTGTATCAATGTTGTGTTGTATAGAAATATTATATATAGTGCCAATCCAACACAAGTCCTTAGTTTTTTTTTTTTTCTTATTTTTTCTTATAATTCTAATTGTCTAATTGATTGAAATTGGAATTGTTAGTTATATTTATAAATTTTTTTTTCTTTTGTATTCTTTTCTCAACATTCATATTGACAACAGTGTATCAAATAAATATAATCCGATCGTGGATAAAAGGATCCATTTATATCTCCGTCCCATAGCTTTTATTTCATTCAAATAATGGGTTCTTGTATTTTCTGTGATACAAGAAGTCTTTTTTTGATTAAGATTAAACTCAATAAAAATCTCTATATACTATAGAATTAATGGATGACATAAGAGACAAGGAGCTATTTATAAAAATTTGACTTTATCCCTATTTTTATCTGAGAATTTTTTCATCGGATCTGTTCATTTTTATTATGTTCAGAATCTAATCAATTAGAATTTTAAAAATTTTTGCTATTTTAATGTTTTGATTGGTTTGGATTGCGTTGTGCAATTCAATCTTTTTTTTTTATTGAGATTCCGATTGTATCTACACATTCTAATTATTTTATTTGGGTTGCTAACTCAACGGTAGAGTACTCGGCTTTTAAGTGCGGCTAGCATCTTTTACACATTTGTATGAAGCAAAAGATTCGTCCATACCATCGGTAGAGTTTGTAAGACCACGACTGATCCTGAAAGGAATGAATGGAAAAAGCAGCATGTCGTATCAATGGATAATTCTAAGAATATTTCATTCTTACCGAATAGGTCCAAAACCTTATTAAAATTGTTTGAATTCTTGTCGTGTAATAAAAAAAATGAATTTGGTCGAGTGAATAAATGGGTAGAGCCCTACTACGGTTCCAATTATAGGGAAACAAAAAGTAATGAGCTTCTGTTCTTAATTTTTGAATGATTACCCGATCTAATTAGACGTTAAAAATATATTAGTGCTTAATACGGGAAAAACTTTTCCCATGAGTGGATTATAAATTTCTTATGAGTCCTAATTATTAGCTATTACCCATTATGGGGTAGAGATAAATGTGTAGAAGAAGGCAGTATATTGATAAAGATTTTTCAAAATCAAAAGAGCGATTGGATTGAAAAAATAAAGGACTTCTAACCATCTTGTTACCCTAGAATGAACATAAATCAATTAGATGGAAAAAGAGAGGCTAGAGAGTCTGTTGATGAGTCTTACTTGTTCCAAGGTATTTTCTTACTATAATACCTTGTTTTGACTGTATCGTACTATGTATCATTTGATAACCCAATAAATCACCTATTTCTTTTCTTGTTCAAATTAAAAATGGAAGAATTTCAAGGATATTTAGAACTAGATAGATATCAGCAACATGACTTCCTATACCCACTTATCTTTCGGGAGTATATTTATGCACTTGCTCATGATCATGGTTTAAATAGATCTATTTTGTTGGATAATGTAGGTTATGACACTAAATCTAAATATAGTTTACTAATTATAAAACGTTTAATTAGTCGAATGTATCAACAGAATCATTTGATAATTTCCGCTAATGATTCTAACCAAAATAAATTTTTTGGGTACAACAAAAATTTGTATTCTCAAATGATGTCGGAGGGATTTGCAGTCATTGTGGAAATTCCGTTTTCCCTACGATTTGTATCTTCCTTAGAGGCGACAGAAATCGTAAAATCTTATAATTTACGATCAATTCATTCAATATTTCCTTTTTTAGAGGACAAATTCCCACATTTAAATTATGTATCAGATGTACTAATACCCTACCCCATTCATCTGGAAATCTTGGTTCAAACCCTTCGCTATTGGGTGAAAGATCCCTCTTCTTTACATTTATTACGACTCTTTCTTCACGAGTATTATAATTGGAATAGTCTTATTACTCCAAAAAAAATTATTTTTTCAAAAAGTAATCCACGATTATTCTTGCTCCTATATAATTCTCATGTATGTGAATACGAATCCATTTTACTTTTTCTTCGTAATCAATCTTCTCATTTACGATTAACCTCTTCTGGTATCTTTTTTGAGCGAATACATTTCTATGAAAAAAAAAAATATCCTGTAGAAGAAGTCTTCGTTAATGATTTTCCGGCCGCCATCTTATGGTTCTTCAAGGATCCTTTTATGCATTATGTTAGATATCAAGGAAAATCTATTCTGTCTTCGAAGGATACCCCTCTTCTGATGAATAAGTGGAAATATTATCTTGTCAATTTATGGCAATGTCATTCTTATGTGTGGTCTCAACCAGGAAGGATTTATATAAACCAATTATCCAAGCATTCCCTTGATTTTTTGGGTTATTTTTCAAGTATGCGACCAAACCTTTCGGTGGTACGGGGTCAAATGCTAGAAAATTCATTTATAATGGATAATGCTATGAAGAAGCTTGATACATTAGTT